GTGTGAAATACTGTAATATTGCAAATATGCACATTTTAGGTTGGAACGCGTTGCTCGAGGGGCGCGTGTCTTTTTAGGGCTTAGTAAGAGCGTTGGCTATCTTCCGGGGGGGGGGGGGGGGGGGCATGAAATAAATTAATTGATAGGCTTGAAAGAGATGTATTAACACATTAACTATTCATGGGAAAGATTGCAGTGCTCTGGGGTGGCAACATGTTGCAATGGTTGTAGTAAATAAATCTAGGTGTATATGTCCTTGATATAATTTATTGTTATTGCTTCCAGTCTAGTTTTTGCACCATTTAATCGTTAGTCCCTGTGTAGCTTTATGACATCGTATACTACCTTATTTCACTAGGTTGCTTACACTGTGGAATGCCAGATGAAAAGAACAAGAAAAAAGACAACCCCTAGCCCCTGTGGAGAGAACGCTCGGCATGGTGGCTGCTTCCGGAGATATATTTACAACATTAACTTATGCAAGTGTCGAGAGGTATTGTGGGGGCTAAGCCTGGACATGTCCCTGAAATAGGAACCAGATGCCTATAGTGTTCAATTTTAGGAACGTTCTACATTAATCTGTCCCTGACCTCAATAACCATTGTATGGCTGCGACATTATTTTAGTAATTCTTCATGGGGTGATATAACACTTGAATTTGTAATTGTGCCAAGCTTTGTTGTACAGAATCATTTACTGCAATCCCACTTGAATGCTTATTTCACCTGTATATTTAAGTTTTGTCTAAATTAATCTAACAAAGCCTACCATAATGCTGGTTTAAAAGTAGTAGTGTCACTAGCTTGCACCAAGTATTTTCAATGAAACTAGGTAGGGATTATGAATACTACAGTACATGCTTTTGGTTCAGAAGTATGGTTATCGTACATACCTATGTATGTAAGAGTACCATATCTTAATATAGGCCCCCAATTCATCTTGCCCGAGGGTTACTAGGAATATGGTATTTCAACATGTTATTTTTCGGGGTGTAGGTAATATTATGTTTTATTCAAGGAATAGTTTAATTAAGAACACTAGCTTTGGGGGTTAGCGGTAGGGGTTCGAATCCCCTTTCTTTGAGCAGTAGGGGGGACTTTAACCCCCGGCGTCCGGTTTACAAGACCGGCGCTCTGAGGCTGAGCTACTAATGCACGATCATTTGAGGACTTTATTTTCCAGCCAACCAGTTAATGGCATGAAAACCAAGAACAGGAGGAAGTAGAGGAAAGAAGCGATTTGTCCAATGATGATGTAGGGGTCTTCAACGGGTATACCCCCGATCCAAGTAAGGATAGCAACGTTTGCGATTAGTGTTCAGAATAGGAACTGAGTCATGGGCCGGAAGGTCAAGCTTCGTTGTTTGGAGGTGTGAATAAATGGAACTGTTAATAGTACGAGAATTGATGCTAGTAAGGCCAATACACCTCCCAGTTTATTAGGAATTGACCGTAGAATTGCGTATGCAAATAAGAAGTACCATTCAGGTTTAATGTGCGGGGGAGTTACAAGGGGGTTGGCTGGGGTGAAGTTGTCTGGGTCTCCTAACAGGTTGGGAGAGAAAAGTGCTAGACAGGTGAGTGCGATTAGAAGGATCGCAAATCCTAGAAGGTCCTTGTAGGAAAAATAGGGATGGAATGGAATTTTGTCTGCGTCTGAGTTTAAGCCGAGGGGGTTGTTTGCGCCGTGTTCGTGCAGGAATAGTAAGTGGACGAGGCTTGCGGCTGCAATAATGAAGGGTAGGAGGAAGTGGAATGCGAAGAAGCGGGTAAGGGTTGCATTGTCTACTGAGAAGCCCCCTCAAATTCATTGAACAAGGGTGTTACCCACGTAGGGCACTGCGGATAGAAGGTTGGTAATAACGGTGGCCCCTCAAAATGATATTTGGCCTCAGGGCAGAACGTAGCCAACAAAAGCAGTTATTATTACTAAAAGCAAAAGGACTACTCCGATATTTCATGCTTCTTTATTAAGGTAGGAGCCATAGTATAGTCCTCGACCAATGTGAAAGTAGATGCAGATGAAGAAGAAGGATGCGCCGTTGGCATGGAGGTTTCGGATTAGTCACCCATAATTTACGTCTCGGCAGATGTGGGCGACCGATGAGAAGGCTGTAGCGATGTCTGAAGTATAGTGCATAGCTAGAAATAGTCCTGTGACGATTTGGGAGACTAGACAGAGGCCTAACAGGGAACCAAAGTTCCATCATGCTGAAATATTGGAGGGAGCTGGAAGATCGACTAATGCATCGTTGGCGATTTTTAGTAAAGGGTGGGTTTTGCGTAAGCTTGCCATTAGGGTTCTTGTAGTTAAATAATAACGGTGGTTTTTCAAGCCATTAATCCTGGTTAAAGTCCTGGCAGGAATTATGACGTATATAATATTTTTATTCTCATTAGGTTTAGTGTTAGGTCTTGTTGCAGTAGCTTCTAATCCCTCTCCTTATTTTGCTGCTTTAGGGTTGGTAGTGGTAGCAGGGTTTGGGTGTGGAATTTTAGCGGGCCATGGGGGCTCTTTCTTGTCTTTGATTTTATTTTTGATTTATTTAGGAGGAATGCTAGTTGTGTTCGCCTATTCGGCAGCGCTTGCTGCCGAGCCTTACCCTGAGACTTGGGGAAGTGGGGCTGTTGCTGTGTATATATTTATATACGCTGTGGGAGTAGCTTTGGTTACTTGCTTTTTTTACGAAGGTTGGTATGAGTTTTCTTGAGTATCAGCGGAGGAGTTTTGTGAATTTTCTGTACTTCGGGGAGATATTGGAGGTGTTGCGTTAATGTATTCGTTGGGAGGCGGGTTGCTAGTTGTAGGTGCATGGGTACTACTTCTTACCTTATTTGTGGTGCTGGAATTAACTCGAGGGTTGAGCCGGGGGACTCTCCGGGCTGTCTAAAAGAAAAGTGCGAGGGTAGCGAGGGTTAAGGTTAAGAGGAATGTAATGAGGTAGGTTTTAATTATTCCTCGTTGGACGTTGCTAACGGTTGAGATGAGGGGGGTGTTTAAGGAGGTTACGGCTTTAGGGCCAGTTTTTTCTAGCCAAGTTTGGTCAATTATTTGGGTGGCAATTGTTTGGCCTAGATAAAGGTTTAGTTTAGGGAGGAAACGATGGACGATTGCTGGGAAAAATCCTAGCATGTTAGAGAAGTGATGGTAGGTTAGTTGAGGGGTTGGTTTGAATTGTTTGCTTGTTAGGGATGCTAACTCGAGGGCTATAATTAGGCCTAAGATAGAGACAATTAGGGCGGCTAGCTTAAGTAAGGGGGGCATGGATATGACGGGTGTTTTTAGGGGCAGGGTGTTGGAAATAATTACGAAGCCGGCGACGATACTTCCGCCGACTAGTCGTTTCATGGGGTTGACTATTGCGGGGTCGTTTTCATTAATAGGCGATAGGGGTTTAAATCGGGGGTGTCCTATTGACACAAAGAAGATTACACGTAGGCTGTAAACAGCTGTGAAGGAGGTGGCTAGGAGGGTAAGGACGAGGGCTCAGGCGTTGAGGTGTGATGTGTTTAGTGCTTCAATAATGGCGTCTTTTGAGAAGAAGCCGGCCAGGAAAGGTGTGCCCGTGAGGGCCAGGCTGCCGATAGTAAGGCAAGAAGAAGTGAAGGGCGTTAGGTGATGTATTCCTCCTATTTTTCGGATGTCTTGCTCGTCGTCAAGGCTGTGAATGATTGAACCGGAACATAGGAATAGTAATGCTTTAAAAAAGGCGTGGGTGGAGATGTGAATGAAGGCGAGTTGGGGCTGGTTTAACCCAACGGCGACTATCATTAGGCCGAGCTGGCTGGATGTAGAGAAAGCAACGATTTTTTTGATGTCATTTTGTGTGAGTGCGCAGGTGGCGGTGAATAGCGTAGTTAGTGCACCCAGACATAGACAAGTTGTTAGGGCTGTTTGGTTGTCTTGTAGGAGGGGGCTCATTCGAATGAGCAAGAAGATGCCGGCTACGACTATGGTGCTAGAATGTAGTAGGGCAGAGACCGGCGTAGGGCCCTCCATGGCAGAGGGAAGTCAGGGGTGTAGGCCAAATTGAGCTGATTTCCCAGTGGCGGCGAGGATAAGACCGAGGAGGGGGAGGGTGAGGTCTAAGTCTTTAGCTGCTGCAAAGATTTGTTGTAGTTCTCAGGAGTTAAGGTTTATTGCAATTCATGCTATGGCAAAGAGTAGGCCGATATCCCCCACTCGATTGTACAAGACTGCTTGGAGGGCAGCGGTGTTCGCATCTGCTCGCCCGTACCATCAGCCGATGAGGAGGAAGGATATGATGCCTACCCCCTCTCAGCCGATGAAAATTTGGAATAGATTATTTGCTGTGACTAAGATGATCATGGCGATGAGGAAGACAAGTAGGTATTTAAAGAATCGGTTTATGAAGGGGTCTGAGTGTATATACCAGGATGCGAATTCAAGAATAGCTCAGGTAACGTAGAGGGCAATCGGGGTAAATGTAATGGAATAGTAGTCAAATTTAAAGCTGATATTGATATCAAAGGTTGTGGTGTTTATTCAGTTTCAGTTGGTAATAATTGTTTCTGCGCCTTCGTTTAGAAACAGGCAAAGAGGCAGGAGGCTGACAAAGAAGGCTGCTTTAACAGCCGTTTTAACTTGGGTTAGGGCTCAGTCGGCTTTTTGGGGGTTGGGGCTCAAGGTTGTTAGTACGGGGTACAGGAGAAGTGTAAAGATAAGAATTAGGCTTGATGTTATAGTGAGAGGTGTCAGGTGCATAGCTGCTACTTGGATTTGCACCAAGAGTTTTTGGTTCCTAAGACCAACGGATGAGCTGTTATCCTTTAGGAGCATTCGAGTGAGCCCTGGGGTCTAACCAAGGTAGCGAAGATTAGCAGTCTTCGTTGCTGCGAGCCTCTCTCGGTGGGTAAGAGGGTTTTAACCTCTGTCTTTAGAATCACAATCTAATATTTTTATTAAAACTATACCTACAAGCGGCTCAACCTCAGATCAGTTCTGGCTTGAGGATTAGGAGAAGAAGGGGGAGGAGGTGGAGGGTGATAAGTAGGTGTTCTCGTGAGTGGGAGGGGTCTAGGGCAATAATGTGTGCTGGTAGTGGGCCCCGTTGAGTTATCAGGAATATGTAAAGAGAGTAGGCTGCTGTAATTAGGGTTCCAGCTCCTGTAAGAATGAAGGTCCATCAGGACCAGTTAAACAGGGATGTAAAAATTATTAGCTCTCCTATAAGATTAGGGAGGGGAGGAAGTGCTAGGTTGGCCAGGCTGGCAATAAATCATCAGGATGTCATTAGTGGGAGGGCTATTTGGAGGCCTCGGGCTAATAATATGGTTCGGCTGTGGGTGCGTTCGTAGTTGGTATTTGCAAGGCAAAAGAGGGCGGAGGAGGTTAGGCCGTGTGCAATCATGAGAATTAAGGCGCCTGTGAAGCCTCAGGCTGTTTGGATGAGGATGCCTCCAACTACTAGGCCCATGTGGCTCACTGAAGAATAAGCGATAAGTGATTTGAGGTCAGTTTGGCGTAGGCAAATTGAGCCGGTTATAATTACGCCTCATAGTGCAAGGATAATGAATGGGTAACTTAGTTCTTTGGTAAGTGGCTCAAGGACAGTTAAAATACGTATTATCCCGTAGCCCCCTAATTTTAGTAGGACAGCGGCAAGTACTATAGAGCCTGCAACTGGGGCTTCGACGTGTGCTTTAGGGAGTCAGAGGTGGGCCCCGTAGAGGGGCATTTTGACTAGGAATGCTAGTAGGCAGCTGACTCATCAGATTTTATCTGCGTAAGTAGTAAGGTGTAAGGGGTCGGAAAACTGTAGGGTTAGCAGAGATAGGGTGCCTGTGGTGTTTTGAAGGAGGAGCAGGGCAATAAGGAGGGGGAGGGATGCTGCTAGGGTGTAAAATAAAAAATAAAACCCTGCACCCAGCCGTTCTGTTTGGTTCCCTCATCGGGTGATGAGGACTAAGGTCGGGAGTAGTGTGGCTTCAAACATGACGTAAAATATAATGACTTCGGTTGCACCAAATGCTATAATTAAGAAGATTTGTAGCGCCGTTAAAAGCGTAATATACATTCGTTGACGGCCGACGGGCTCGGAGGCTAGATGGTTTTGGCTAGCAAGAATCATGAGGGGGAGAAGTCAGCAAGTGAGGACCAGAAGGGGGGTGGAAAGGGGGTCGGTTGCTAGATATGAGTTAAGGCAAGATCATCCTGTCTCTGAGAGGTTTTTTAGTCAAGAAAAGCTGGCTAGCGCAATGATTAGGCTGTGTGCAAGGGTTACGGGCCACAGGCGTTTGGCAGGGGCGAGTCAGATTGTTGGAACTAGCATTAGGGTGGGGATAAGGATTTTTAGCATTGTAAGAGGTTAAGGCTTTGTAGGCGGTCAGTACCATGGGTACGAGCTGTTGCTACCAGAAGTGCTAGACCTGCACTTGCTTCGCAAGCTGAAAATGCCAGTAAAAGCATGGGTGAAGGTGAAAAAGCGGTAGCGTCCAGTTGTAGTGCTCATAGTGATATAGCAATAAATAGGGATAATATCATTCCTTCTAAGCAGAGAAGTGCAGAAAGGAGGTGGGTTCGATGGAAGGCTAGGCCTGCGAGTCCTAGAATAAATGCTGACGAAAAAGTGAAGTGAGCGGGAGTCATAAGGTAGTTATGGACTTTAACCAGAAGTTTTTGAGCCGAAATCAAATGTTTTTCTTAAACTAACTGCCTATTCGGCCCATTCTAGCCCGCCTTGGAGCCACTCATAGACTAGGCCTAGGGTTAGGAGGGCTAAGACGGTGGAGGCTCATAGAAAGGTAAGGAGGGGGGTTGTCAGTTGATCTCCTCAGGGGAGGGGTAGGAGGAGGGCAATCTCTAGGTCAAATAAGAGGAATAGGATTGCCACGAGAAAGAATCGGAGGGAAAAGGGTAGGCGGGCTGTGCCTAGTGGATCAAACCCACATTCATAAGGGGATAGTTTTTCATGATCGGGGGTCATTTGTGGGAGTCAAAAGGAGACGGTGGCTAGAATAACTGAGAGTGCGAGGGTAATAGAGATAATTGTTAAAACTAAGTTCATTATCTTTCCTTGGGTTTTAACCAAGACTGAGTGATTGGAAGTCACCTGTACTGACATTAATACTAGAAAGACTATGATCCTCATCAGTAGATAGAGATATACAGGAATAATCAGACGACGTCTACGAAGTGTCAATATCAGGCAGCTGCTTCGAATCCGAAGTGATGTTCAGATGTGAAATGGTATTGGACTTGGCGCAGGAGGCAGACGGCCAGGAAAGTAGAGCCGATGATGACGTGTAAGCCGTGGAAGCCGGTAGCTACAAAAAATGTGGAGCCATAGACTCCGTCAGCAATTGTAAATGGGGCTTCGTAGTACTCTACTGCTTGTAAGAAGGTAAAGTAGAACCCGAGGAGAATTGTTAGAGCTAAAGACTGGATTGCTTGACTTCGAAGTCCTTCTATGATGCTGTGATGTGCTCAGGTAACTGTCACGCCCGAGGCAAGGAGGACGGCTGTATTGAGGAGAGGAACTTCGAAGGGGTCTAAGGTGGTGATGCCTGTAGGGGGTCAGCAGCCTCCTAGTTCAGGGGTGGGTGCAAGACTTGAGTGATAAAAAGCTCAGAAGAACCCTAAAAAGAAAAAGACTTCTGAGGTAATGAAGAGAATCATTCCGTATCGAAGGCCTTTTTGGACTGGAGGGGTATGGTGTCCTTGGTATGTGCCTTCTCGAACGATATCTCGTCATCATTGGAGTATTGTGAGGAGGAGAAGAACAATTCCGAGGGTTATAAGGGTTGTGGTGTGGAAGTGGAATCAAACTGCAAGGCCTGAGGTTATTAACAGGGCGGCAACCGCGCCTGTTAAAGGTCAAGGGCTGGGGTCAACTATATGATACGCGTGTGCTTGATGGGCCATTAAACGTTTTCTTGTAGGTATAGGCTTAAGAGTAGGACAAATACATAGGCCTGGATTATTGCCACGGCAATTTCTAGAAGCGTTAACATAAGTAGAAGTATTGCTGTTAGCACTGCTACCACCGGCATCATCGGTAGGAGGACAAGGACGGCCATTGAGACTAACTGAATTAGAAGGTGGCCGGCTGTTAAGTTTGCTGTAAGTCGCACTCCTAGGGCGACAGGTCGGATGAATAGGCTAATTGTTTCGATAATGATGAGGACTGGGATTAGGGGTGTAGGGGTTCCTTCTGGAAGAAGGTGTCCTAGAGCTGCTGTCGGTTGGTTACGTATACCAATGACAACGGTAGCTAGTCAGAGGGGTACGGCAAGACCAAGGTTAAGAGACAGTTGCGTGGTGGGGGTAAAGGTATAGGGGAGAAGGCCCAGCATGTTAAGGGTGATAAGGAATACTATAAGAGAGGTGAGGAGAAGGGCTCATTTGTGCCCGCCGACATTTAGGGGCAAGAAGGTTTGCTGAGTAAATCGGGCGATGAACCAGCTTTGGAAAGTTAATATTCGGTTGTTTAATCAACGGGAGGTCGGTGTTGGGAAAAGGACTCAAGGGAGGAGTAGAGAAATGGCTAGTAAGGGGATACCTAAGTGTCAGGGGCTTATGAATTGGTCAAAAAGGCTTAAAGTCATGGTCAGAGTCAGTTTTCTGGTTGGTCAAAGTGGGGAATTTGGGCGGTTTGTTCACTTGGGTAGGTGTGTCCTATAATTTTTATAGGGAGAAAATACAGAAATACTATTCAGGTAAATACTAGGATGGCAAATCAAGGGTTTGGGTTTAGCTGAGGCATTCCACTAAGGGTGGTTGGGGGTCACCAGTCTCTAGCTTAAAAGGCTAGCGCTTAATCCCTTTTTAGCTTCTTAGTGATAGGTCTTGGAGAGAGAGGGATAGCCAGTTTTCAAAGGCTTCTAGGAGAACGGCTTCTACTACAATAGGTATAAAGCTGTGGTTTGCTCCGCAAATCTCGGAGCATTGCCCGTAGAAGACTCCGGGTCGTGATGTAATAAAGGCTGTCTGGTTTAGGCGGCCGGGGACTGCGTCTATTTTTACTCCTAGCGTGGGAACTGCTCAGGAGTGTAGGACGTCTTCAGCGGAAACTAGGACTCGGATGGGGGATTCAACTGGGACCACTATTCGGTGGTCTGTTTCTAGCAGTCGGAATTGGCCAGGTGTTAGGTCTTGTGTGGGGACTATGTAGGAGTCAAACCCAAGCTCTTCATAGTCGGTATATTCATAGCTTCAATACCATTGATGACCTATGGCTTTAACTGTCAGGTGTGGGTCGTTGACTTCATCTATAATATACAGAATGCGTAGGGAGGGGAGGGCAATTATAATAAGGATAACTGCGGGGAGGACAGTTCAGATAATTTCAATTTCTTGTGAGTCTAAGATATATTTATCATAAATTTTGGTAGTAACCATAGCCACAATAATGTAAAGCACGAATGCACTAATTAGGAATACGATTATTAGGGCGTGGTCATGGAAGTGGAGAAGCTCTTCTATCAGAGGTGAGGTTGCGTCTTGGAATCCTAGTTGTTGGGGATGTGCCATTATTGTGTAAGACACGCGGGGCTTTAACCCACAATTCTGCCTTGACAAAGCAGTGTAATAGCTGTTTTACTAGCGTCTTATATGAAGAAAGTGGCAGAGCGGTTATGCGACTGGCTTGAAACCAGTCTATGGGGGTTCAATTCCTCCCTTTCTCGTCTAATTGTGTTGAATTTTAACAAATGCAGGCTCCTCAAATGTGTGGTATGGGGGAGGGCAGCCGTGGAGTCATTCTACGTTGGTTGCCGTATGTTCTACTATTAGGACCTCTCGTTTAGAAGCGAATGCTTCTCAAACAATGTACATAAACAGAGATACTGCTAATAGTGAGACTAGGGAGCCTATAGAGGAGACAGAGTTTCATAGTGTGTAGGCATCGGGGTAGTCTGAGTATCGTCGGGGTATACCAGCTAGGCCAAGGAAATGTTGGGGGAAGAAGGTTAAATTTACTCCTGCGAATATTACCCCAAAATGTACTTTTGTTCAGGTTTCGTGAAGTGTATAGCCTGTAAACAGGGGGAATCAGTGAACGAGACCAGCGAGAATGGCAAATACAGCTCCTATTGACAGCACGTAGTGGAAGTGGGCAACTACATAGTATGTGTCGTGAAGGACAATGTCTAAAGACGAGTTGGCTAAAATAATACCAGTCAGACCTCCTACCGTAAAAAGGAAAATAAAGCCAAGGGCTCAGAGAAGGGGAGCTTCTCATTTAATATCAGCTCCGTGGAGGGTTGCTAGTCAGCTAAAGACTTTAACGCCCGTGGGAATTGCGATAATCATTGTGGCAGAGGTGAAGTAAGCACGTGTGTCAACATCCATTCCAACTGTAAATATATGGTGGGCTCATACAATAAACCCTAATAGGCCAATTGCTATTATGGCTCAGACTATTCCCATGTATCCGAAGGGTTCTTTTTTGCCGCTGTAGTAGGCGACAATGTGGGAGATTATTCCAAATCCTGGGAGGATAAGGATGTACACTTCTGGGTGCCCAAAGAATCAGAATAAGTGTTGGTAAAGAATTGGGTCCCCTCCCCCTGCTGGGTCAAAGAAGGTGGTATTGAGGTTTCGGTCTGTAAGTAGCATTGTAATTCCCGCAGCAAGGACTGGGAGGGAGAGAAGTAGCAGAACTGCAGTAATTAGGACTGCTCAAACAAATAGGGGTGTTTGGTACTGAGAGATAGCGGGAGGTTTCATATTAATAATGGTAGTAATAAAGTTAATAGCTCCTAGAATTGAGGAAACCCCTGCCAAGTGGAGGGAGAAGATAGTTAAGTCTACAGATGCCCCTGCATGGGCTAAGTTACCGGCTAGAGGGGGGTATACTGTTCACCCAGTTCCGGCCCCGGCTTCTACGCCAGCGGAAGCTAGAAGGAGGAGAAGGGAGGGGGGTAGAAGTCAAAAGCTTATGTTGTTTATTCGGGGGAATGCTATGTCGGGGGCCCCAATCATAAGGGGGATTAATCAGTTTCCAAACCCTCCAATTATAGCTGGCATTACTATAAAGAAAATTATTACAAATGCATGGGCTGTAACGATAACATTATAGATTTGGTCATCCCCGAGAAGGCTGCCTGGTTGATTCAGTTCTGCTCGAATTAGTAGGCTTAAAGCTGTTCCTACTATTCCAGCTCAAGCACCAAATAATAAATAGAGGGTGCCGATGTCTTTGTGATTGGTCGAAAAAAGTCAACGTGTAGTTGCCACAGGTAAGATGGCCGAGTTTTAGGCGGTGGATTGTAGACCCATGAACAGAGGTTTGAGTCCTCTTCTTATCAAGTCCCGAGGTGTTTAGACATATCAGATTGCAAATCTGAAGAAGCAGACTAGCGTCTGCCGGGGCTTTCCCCCGCCTTGAGTAAATTTTTCAGGCGGGGGAAAGGTAGATGGATGCCCGCTTGGCTTGGGCGCTTAGCTGTTAACTAAGATTTCGCAGGATCGAGGCCTGCCCGTCTAGTAAGGCTTTAGCTTAATTAAAGTGTCTGTTTTGCATGCAGGAGATGTGGGGTAGCGTCCCGCAAGTTTTACAGCGACTGGAGGGCTTTCACCTCCGCTGAGAGCTTTGAAGGCTCTTGGTCTGGAGTGTCTAACCTAAATCACTGGGGGAAGGGTCTATTTGCACTAATAGGTTAGCAGTGCAAGTAGGGCGGGGGAAAGGGGCAGGAGGGTGACGGCCAATATGGTGCTGATGGAGATTGGTATAGTGAGTCGTGAGGAGGTGAGTCGTCAGGGGGTTAGACCGGTCATAATGTTAGGGGCGAGGGTGAGGGTTGTTGCGACGGAGAGGCGTACGTAGAAGAATGCGCTTAGAAGCGTGCCTATAATAGCCAGGGCAGCTGTGAGGACCAAGCCTTGTTTGGTGAGTTCTTTTAAGATAAGTAGCTTTGCTAGGAAGCCGGTTAGTGGCGGGAGGCTGGCCAGAGAGAGGAGGAGGAAGGGCAATAGGGTGGTAAGAATAGGGTTTTTTGCTCCGAGGGCAAATAGTGCTTTTACTGAAGTGACGTTTTTAAGGGTAAAAAGAGTGAATGTGGCGTAAGTCACGATGATGTAGAGTAGAAGGGCGAGTAAGGCCAAGGAGCGAGAGTACTGTAGTACTAGGACCATTCAACCTAGGTGGGCGATTGAGGAGTAGCCAAGTACTTTTCGTAGTTGGGTTTGGTTAAGCCCCCCTCAGCCGCCAACGAAAATTGAGGTAATGCCTAGGATAATAAGAAGAAGTGAGTTAGGGGTTTGGATTTGGGTGAGGACGGCAAAGGGGGCTAGTTTTTGTCAGGTTGCTAAGATAATGCCTGTGTTTAATCCTAGGCCCTGGAGAACCTCGGGCTGTCAGGAGTGGAGGGGGGCTAGTCCAATTTTAAGGGCTAGCGCTAGTGTGACAAGAGTAAGGGGCAGGGGGTGGCTCGTCTGTTGAATGTCTCAGTGTCCGGAGATTCAGGCGTTGGTGGTGCTTGCAAATAGAAGCACAGCAGCTGCTGTTGCTTGAATAAGAAAGTATTTAGTAGCCGCTTCAACAGCTCGAGGGTGGTGGTGTTGAGCTATAAGGGGTAAGATAGCGAGGGTGCTGATTTCTAGGCCTATTCAGGCTAGGAGTCAGTGGGAGCTCACAAATGTGAGGGAGGTGCCAGTACCAAGTGCAAGGAGTAGAATGGTGAGCGTAATAACGGTCATTAGCAGAAGAAGGACTTTAACCAACATGTTCGGGGTATGGGCCCGAAAGCTTTAATTAGCTGATTCTACTAGGAAGTGGTGTAGTGGGAGCACTGGGAGTTTTGATCTCCCTAGGTAGGGTTCGAACCCCTTCTTTCTAAGGAGCTGGAGGGACTTTAACCCTCATGATTCACTCTATCAAAGTGGCCCTTTGCTTCAGGCACAGCTCCTGTTTACATTTGAGGGGGTAATCCCACAAATGCAATGGGCATCGATAGGTGCCAGATAACTAGGGCCAGGGTTAAGGGGAGAAAGTTTTTTCAAATAAGGTGTATGAGTTGGTCGTACCGAAATCGGGGGTACGAGGCTCGCACTCATAGGAAGACGACTGAGAGAAGGGTTGCCTTAACTATAAGGTTGGTTGTTGTAAAGAGGGGGATGGAGGGGAGGTAGGTTGCTCCTAAGAAGAGGGTGGCAGATAGGGTATTTATAAGGAGGATATTGGAATATTCTGCTAGGAAGAATAATGCAAAGGGGCCTCCGGCATACTCTACGTTGAACCCTGAGACTAGTTCTGACTCTCCTTCTGTTAGGTCGAAGGGGGCTCGATTGGTCTCTGCTAGTGTTGAGATGTACCATATGGCTGCGAGGGGCCAGGCGGGTAAAATCAGCCATACGGCTTCTTGGGCGACGCTAAAAGTTTGTAACGTAAAGCCTCCGGTAAAGATAATTGCGTTTAGAAGAATTAGGCCGAGGCTAACTTCATATGAGATGGTCTGGGCTACGGCCCGTAGGGCTCCAATAAGGGCGTACTTTGAATTTGAAGCTCAGCCTGAGCCTAAAATGGAGTAGACTGCGAGGCTTGATAGGGCGAGGATAAACAGGACTCCTAAGTTGAGGTCAATCACTGGGTGTGGTATAGGTATGGGTGCTCATAAAGTGAGGGCTAGTGTAAGAGCTATGATGGGTGTGGCTAGGAATAGGAAGGGGGATGAAGTTAGGGGGCGGATAGGTTCTTTAATAAACAGTTTAATACCATCAGCAATAGGCTGAAGGAGCCCGTAAGGGCCTACGATATTCGGACCCTTCCGAAATTGTATGTACCCCAGTACTTTTCGTTCAAGTAAGGTGAGGAAGGCAACGGCCAAGAGAACGGGAACGATAAAGGCTAGTGGGTTAACGATGTGGGTGACTAGTGTCGAGATCATAGTAGAGGAGAGGACTTGAACCTCTGTGAAAAGAGCTTAAGTCTTTTGCAATTAAGCCATGCTCTGCCACCTCAACATGCCATTTTCTGGGGCAGGTTGGGGGGAGATACGCCCATTTATCTACTTGAGTTGGGATCAGTAGATGTGGGAGAAGCGTACTTTGAGCATAGGCTTCTTTCTTCCGGTCCTTTCGTACTAGGAAGGATCGTTTCATAGATAGAAACTGACCTGGATTACTCCGGTCTGAACTCAGATCACGTAGGACTTTAATCGTTGAACAAACGAACCCTTAATAGCGGCTGCACCATTAGGATGTCCTGATCCAACATCGAGGTCGTAAACCCCCTTGTCGATATGGGCTCTAAAAGGGGATTGCGCTGTTATCCCTGGGGTAACTTGGTCCGTTGATCGGCATTGCCGGATCTTGTTAGTCAGAGGTTCTGTTAGTTAGAGTGGGGACTCTTAGTTGTAGAAGCTGTGCTTCCATTCTACATGGGGGTTTTTCATTTCCCCGCGGTCGCCCCAACCGAAGGCATTAGGGCAGGTTATAAGTTGTTTCAATCATTGGTCTGGGGTACTTAACATATTCTGCTTTGGTGCCTGAAGCTCCACAGGGTCTTCTCGTCTTATGTACATATCCCCGCTTCTGCACGGGGAGATCAATTTCATTGACTTGAAAGAAGAGACAGTTAAGCCCTCGTTGTGCCATTCATACGGGTCTTCATTTAAAAGACAAGTGATTGCGCTACCTTTGCACGGTCAAAATACCGCGGCCGTTAAACATATAGTCACAGGGCAGGCGAGACCTCTTATTTATTAATTTTGCAAGAGGCGATGTTTTTGGTAAACAGGCGAGGCTTGATATGTTTGCCGAGTTCCTTTTCTTTCTTTTAGTCTTTCCTTGGAAGCACACCAGTGTAGGGTTAACGGTTAGATTTATTGGATGATTTTCCGGTCATTTGGTTTATTGTCCAATACCCTCTTTGTTTGGGGCCGTTAAGGTTCGGTGGGTTGTCCATTCCGACTTACACTTGTGCGGGGAGAGAGCCTAAGTGCTCTCATATTACTCATATTAGCATGGTCTCTTCCATGGTCACATGGAATGGCCTGGTAAGATTAGGGGGTTGAGATTGAGTTATCAGAATGGGGGGATAAAGTGATATGTCTGAGCTTTAACGCTTTCTGTAGGGATGGCTGCTTTTAGGCCCACCAAGACATTGCTCCTTATTTTTAATTTTGATCTCTACCCTCCTGGAAAAGTTGTGTCTTGTATTAAAGGGGCTGTACCCCCTTTGATTAACTCTCCTGGTTTCTTTTAAGGTGTCTTAAGGCTAAGGTTAGATGCGAAGGGAGAAGCCGGGAGGCTGAACTCTTATCCAGTTCTCAGGCAACCAGCTATAACTAAGTTCGATAGGTCTGTCACCGCTACTCGAAGCTTTTCCCACTCTTTTGCTACAGAGACGGGTTCGCCCTACTACTAGGCTATCTTGGAGTAGCTCACTTAGTTTCGGGAAGGCAAACTAAAGTACTCTTTGCTTGGACTTTACTTGCTAATTCATGATGCAAAAGGTACGAGGTGGGGTCTCTGCTTTTTTAAGCTTAACTGGGTTGTTTCATTTCTTTTTCAGCTTTCCCTTGCGGTACTTTGTCTATGGCTCCGGGTTCCTTTTCTATCGCCTATACTAGGGGGGTAAAATGGTTTGTTAATTGTTGATTAATTTGTTTGGGGGTATAAATAATGATTTGTTGTTTTTGGGTATGTGGGCTAGCTTTCTAGCATCAGGGTAATCCGATTTGCACGGATGACTTCTCAGTGTAAGGGAGATGCTTTTCTGTCTTAGCTATACTCTGGTGTTTTTATTCCAAGTGCACCTTCCGGTACACTTACCATGTTACGACTTGCCTCCCCTTTGCAGTTGTAGGGTTTTAGTTACTTGAGAGCTTTAGCTTAGGGAGAGTGACGGGCGGTGTGTGCGCGCTTTAGAGCCGGTTTCAGCGGGACACTCTATTTCCTGCTTACTGCTAAATCCTCCTTCAGATATGCGTTTCAGCATACAATCCGTATGCCCTAGTATTAGGGAATGTAGCCCATTTCTTCCCCCTCCATACGCTACACCTCGACCTGACGTTTTGGGCTATGCCGATTGTGCTTACTGTTTGACCTTCATAGGGTAAACTGACGACGGTGGTATATAGGCGGAGAGAACAAGGAGGGGTGAGGTTGAACGGGGATTATCGGTTCTAGAACAGGCTCCTCTAGGTGGGTTTAAAGCACCGCCAAGTCCTTTGGGTTTTAAGCTGATGCTCGTAGTTCCCGGGCGGACAGTGGGGTATGTGAACTGTCTATGTTTATGGCTAGGCATAGTGGGGTATCTAATCCCAGTTTGTTTCCTAGCTTTCGTGGGCTCAGATATTATAAAGCTACTTTCGTGATTGAACTTCCTACCTTCAGTAAACGTATAACAGTAGGGAAGGCGTTCGGCTTTAGTACAAAAGTCATCTTAACCACGCTTTACGCCGGTGTCTAACAACTTGGGCCTCTCGTATAACCGCGGTGGCTGGCACGAGTTTTACCGGCCCTCTTAGCTTTGACTAAGTCAAGTTTTCACTTATGGCTTAATGTTTATCACTGCTGAATTCCCTTGGGGGTGTGGCTGAGCAAGGCGTCGTGGGCTGTAGAAGTAGGTGTGCCTGATACCGGCTCCTCGTTCCCAAGCAGGGAACTGTGGGGCATTCTCACGGGAGTGCGGATACTTGCATGTGTAAGTTAAGCTAGAGTTGTTGGAAAGGCCAGGACCAAACCTTTGTGCCCGCGGGGCTTTCTAGGGCCCATCTTAACATCTTCAGTGTCATGCTTTAATTAAGCTACGCTAGC